GCGCTTTCTTATCATAAAAGATAAGAAAAAGGGTTGGCCCCAATACATCTACACTATATAGTATCATAAGAATGAAAGATTCTATATGATATGTCCAATATGATATGTCCAATGTGAATTGATCTCAAAAAATCCCTCGTTACTGCTCAAAGGAGCAGTAATAGGTAGGGATGACAGGATTTGAACCCGTGACATTTTGTACCCAAAACAAACGCGCTACCAAGCTGCGCTACATCCCTTCCATTGGTCTACAGTGTCATTGTAGATAATTCCTGTCTTCTTTTCCACATCGTTATCTCCTCTACTAAAATCTAGAATTTTTATGTCCATTTCGTCTTTTTGGTCTCATTTAACATATAATAATAGTAAAATACTTCGATCTATATGAAATATGGAACGGAACCCCTAGGAAAAATAAAGGAGTCTTTTTAAGGAATATTGGGGAAGAAAAGGACGTTTTTTTCTGTATTTAACAAAAAGTAAATCTTATTTACTGGATGATTGTACATTTCAATATGTATTATCTTATGTATTACAATAAAATGAAGGAGGTTTTTCAATGCGAGATCTAAAAACATATCTTTCCGTGGCACCGGTACTAAGTACTCTATGGTTCGGTTCTTTGGCAGGTTTATTGATAGAGATTAATCGTTTTTTCCCGGATGCGTTGACGTTCCCCTTTTTTTCATTCTAGTTATTGACGCGGGAAGGAATAAAGAAGATTAGAGATACAATTAAATACCAGCCCCCTCTTTTCTCTTTTTTCCCTTTTTTAGAATAAGGGAGGAAAGAGAAAGAATAAAAGTACATTCAACAGCTGTGAGATTCGGGTTCAGGTTGGAATTAAATTAATATGAAATTTCTATGTATTAAATTTCTATGGAAGTCGAATACAAACTGTGGTTCTAAGGAAAGAGTATTATACAAAATACTTATATGAAATACTGTACTGTGATTTGAAATAGAGTTTAGAAATATTTCTATCTTATTTTCTATATTGATTGTAGTGAAATCTTGCATAAGAGGATAGCAAGTTACAAATTCTATTTTGTTTTTTCCTTCCTTTCTTCTTTTTCGTTTCGGATTGAAAGAGGAAGAGTTGAGTAAATGAAAAATCCAAAGGAGGTTCATGGCCAAGGGTAAAGATGTGCGAATACCGGTTCTTTTGGAATGTACCGCTTGTGTTCGAAACGGTGTTAATAAGGAATCAACGGGCATTTCCAGATATATTACTCAAAAGAACCGGCACAATACGCCCAATCGATTGGAGTTGCGAAAATTCTGTCCATATTGTTACAAACATACGATTCACGGGGAGATAAAGAAATAGATCGAACCGAGCACCTGCGCCCTTATCTTACAAGGAAAGGGAAAAATGACATTATATATATATAACATATTTAACATAGTTAAAGATAATTATAAACAAACCAAATCCTATTTATTTATTCTAATTAGAGATACGGCTGAAATAGGATTTTAGGGATAAGAAATAAACTAACCAAACCATGGATAAATCCAAGCGAACTTTTCTTAAATCCAAGCGATCTTTTCGTAGGCGTTTGCCCCCGATCCAATCGGGGGATCGAATTGATTATAAAAACATGAGTTTAATTAGTCGATTTATTAGTGAACAGGGAAAAATATTATCTAGACGAGTGAATAGATTGACCTTGAAACAACAACGATTAATTACTATTGCTATAAAACAAGCTCGTATTTTATCTTTGTTACCTTTTCTTAATAATGAGAAACAATTTGAAAGAACCGAGTCGACCACTAGAACTCCTAGTCTTAGAGCCAGAAAAAGATAGGTTTACTCTTTATTCACTTGAATTCAAATCCCCATCCGAACTCAAACGCGGATTGATATTTTGTTGGAAAAATCCAAGAATCCGGATTGAATTCTCGTGTCGTAAGAAAAAAAATAATAATCTGGGAAGAAGAAATTTTTTTATTGAACGTGTTGATTCATATTTATTTTGACTACTTTCTCATATTTTATCATATTCTATTCATTTTTATTCGACCTTCCCGGAGTTCATTCTCCGGGCAACTCCGTTTAACCGGTGGATTCCTTCCAACTTACTTCTTTTATGATCTCATTGGAAATCATATAAAGACAATTCCTATTTGATATAGCTATTTGTGCAAGTATTTTACGATTAAGAAGCAACTGTCTCTTGTACATATCATTTATTAATCTACTATAACTATAGCATACCCCCCTTTCACGAATTGCTGCATTTATTCGAGTGATCCACAAACGACGAAAATTTATTTTTTGCCTATCCCTATCCCGATGAGCCGAAACCAAAGCTCTTATTTTTTGTTGAGTAATAGTTCGAGTAAGTCTTGAATGAGCCCCCCGAAAGCTTGATGCAAATAAACGAATTTTTGTTCTACGTCTCCGAGCGATATATCCCCGTCTAATTCTGGTCATTGAATAAATGAAACTTTAACGAATAACTAATAGATTTCCTTTCTTTCAGTTATTCTTTTGCCCCTTTCCTAGTATATTAATAACAAAACGGATTTTTCCAATGTATAAACTAATAATTCCAATGGCTTTGGCTACTATAACCTTCCCAACCACGATTTTTTATTTTTTCTAGGCATTTCACCTCGAAATACGAAATTGTACTATACTAGGTATTAAAAAAAAAGCAATGATAAAGAAATAGTGGATTCCATCGTTTCTATGGTTACTTCTTAAACGGTGAGGTCTTCTCTATACACCGGAGCCTTTACTTCATTCAATCAATGTTATTGCTAACTTGTATAGTTCACATTCTTCGGCTCTACCCATGAATTATCCAGTAATAGGTCTTTCACAACGAGCTCTACCTATACAGTAACGGTATTTAATTATGAAGGTTGGCTGGGTAGCTGACCCTGTTAGTCCGTTCTTGCAAGAGGGGTCTATGTTAACTAAGATTTCCTCCGCTTAATGGATAACCATTTGCTACCAATGGAGAATTGCTTCTCATCTTGAATTGAGGTGAGTGGATTTACACCAATAGAAACCATAAATTTCATACACAATAAAAGGGATATGATCCATTTTCTTATTTTTAGATAGGAAATGTAGTTCGTTTTTCCGTTCTATCCTATTTGATCATTGATATTCGAACATTGTTCTCTTTCCTTTGTTCTAGTTCATGATCTGAACGAGTCGCACATACACCCTAGTACATGTTCCTCGACGCTGAGGGCATCCCCGAAGCGCGGGGGATTTTGTGACATTTCTAATTGGCTGTCTTGTATTTCTAATAAGTTGTTTAATCGTTGGCATGTTGAATCATATACATAATGGGCTGGTTTAGATCGATCCTAACCGGATGATTATGAATTACTTTTATTCAATAGAATAGTAAATAAAAGTCATAGAATATTAATATTAAACTCGGCAGGGTTAATTTCAAATCACGAATTGACGCTAAATCCAGGCTATTGTCATTCAACCGCTACAAGATCAACAATTCCATAAGCTTGGGCCTCTGTTGCTGACATAAAAACATCTCTTTCCATGTCTTCGGATACAACCCATAAGGGTTTGCCCGTTCTTTGTACATAAACCCTTGTCAGGGTTTCACGTAGTTTCAGCAGTTCTCCCACTTCCAGGATGAATTCTCCCGTTGCTACTTCAGAAAAAGAACCAGCAGGTTGATGGATCATTACCCTGATGATATAAGATAATAAAAGGTTTCTCTATTTCGTTCGCATGATGAGGGGAAGATAAAAGAATAACAAGAAAAAAAGATAGAATCGAACAACCGTACGGGCATTATGCATTGCATACGGCTCTACAATAAAATTGACCCTTACCTTCAATAGGATCAATCAGACCCCGACCGGTAAATGATCAACTTACCACCCTTCCTTTCGGAGGAATTCAAAAATACTATGATGGCTCCGTTGCTTTATATATTTATTATATTTTTTTGTCTGTGATTTGTCTGTCATTCAGCAATCCCAAAGTTGCTTTTTTATTTGATCAAATAAACTAAGGAAAAAAGAATCTTTTTTTTTTTTTTTCGCTCTATAAATATTGTTAAGAGACCTCTGGTGTGAAAAAAGTTTGTGACGCTGAACTGGACTTCCAATAATAAAATAGGAAATACCTTTTTCTCATATTACTCTCTCGATACATAATCTAATGTTTTGAAAACAAAAATTCTTATATCGTATCGAATTCAAAGTGCCATGCTATTATTACTTAATATTCATATTTCATATGGCGAAGGCATAGTCTTCTTTTTTCTCTCAAATAAAAGCCTCGTTGGCGCCAAGCGTGAGGGAATGCTAGACGTTTGGTAATTTCTCCTCCGACCAGGATAAAAGATCCCATTGAAGCGGCTGATCCCATGCATATTGTATGTACGTCTGGTTGCACAAATTGCATAGTATCATAAAGAGCCACCCCCGGTATTACCCATCCGCCAGGAGAGTTTATAAACAAATACAGATCTTGGGTATCATCCTCGATACTGAGATATATCATAAGACCAATAAGTTGATTTGAGATCTCGCTATCAACCTCTTGACCTAAAAAAAGTAATCTTTCTCGATAAAGTCGGTTGATTAGGGTCAAATTGTATCCCTTCGGAACCGTACAGGCGCCTTTTGACGCATACGGTTCAAAAAAAAAAAGAATCAATGTGTAGATTCCAATACTTTTTATTTTTTCATAGCAAGTTCCTTCTAACTTATAATAAAAGGATTTTCTTTGATTTTTCACTAAACACGAGTTTGTCTTCCTTATAACGTATAATATAAAAAAAGAATTCATTAAACTTATCCAATTAACTTCTCATTGATGGATTGTTTCATCGAGATCCAATACAAATCACGATGTCATTTTCTTGTTCTTAAATGGGCCTCTTTAATCTTTTTAGGTTTATGCTCTACTCCGGGTAAAGATCCGCCCGATTTTGATTTGCGCATATAGTACAAATGCTCCCATTACCACTTCTTTTTGTTATTCCTTCTTTTTTTTT